ATGCGATGGCTATTTTCTACAAACCATAAAGACATTGGGACATTGTATATTTTGTTTGGTATATGATCTGGATTAGTTGGAACGGCCCTAAGGCTATTGATTCGTGCAGAGTTAGGACAACCAGGTGCCTTGCTTGGGGACGATCAGCTATATAATGTGATTGTAACAGCTCATGCTTTTGTTATGATTTTTTTTTTAGTTATGCCTATAATAATCGGGGGTTTTGGAAATTGACTGGTACCGCTGATGTTGGGAGCTCCAGATATAGTATTCCCACGTTTAAATAATATGAGTTTTTGGCTTTTACCTCCCGCACTTTTACTTCTTCTGTCATCGGCAGCTGTGGAAAGAGGGGTAGGAACAGGATGAACTGTATATCCACCTTTGGCTGGAAATTTGGCACATGCTGGCGGATCTGTAGATCTAGCAATTTTCTCTTTACATCTTGCTGGAGTTTCTTCTATTTTGGGAGCTGTAAATTTTATTACTACGATTATTAACATACGATGACAAGGAATGAAATTTGAACGTCTTTCATTATTTGTGTGATCTGTAAAAATCACAGCTATTTTACTTCTTTTATCTTTACCCGTGCTGGCTGGGGCTATTACTATGCTTCTGACTGATCGAAATTTTAATACTGCTTTTTTTGATCCTGCAGGAGGTGGGGATCCTATTTTATATCAGCATTTATTTTGATTTTTTGGGCACCCAGAAGTGTATATTTTAATTTTACCAGGATTTGGTATAATTTCTCATATTGTTAGACATTATTCGGCAAAAAAGGAAACTTTTGGAACTCTTGGGATAATTTATGCAATGCTTGCTATTGGTGTTTTAGGCTTTATTGTATGGGCTCATCACATGTTTACAGTTGGGATGGATGTTGATACACGAGCTTATTTTACTGCGGCTACTATAATTATTGCTGTTCCCACAGGAATTAAAGTATTTAGTTGGCTTGCTACAATTCATGGAGCTAAGATTAAGTATGAAACTCCAATGCTATGAGGTCTAGGTTTTATTTTTTTGTTTACAGTTGGGGGTTTAACAGGAATTGTATTATCAAATTCTTCTTTGGATATTATGCTACACGACACTTATTATGTTGTTGCGCACTTTCACTATGTACTTTCAATAGGAGCAGTTTTTGCGTTATTTGGGGCTTTTAATTACTGATTTCCTTTATTAAGGGGTGTTACACTTCATAGACGATGAACTAAGGCCCATTTCTATATTATATTTATTGGGGTAAATGTAACTTTCTTTCCTCAGCACTTTTTAGGTTTAAGTGGCATACCACGACGGTACTCAGACTACCCGGATTGTTACACTAAATGAAATGTAGTTTCATCAATTGGGTCAATAATCTCCTTTGTTGCTGTTTTATATTTTATGGTAATTGTGTGAGAAGCCTTAGTCTCTCAGCGAAGTGTTGTTTGAAGGACACACTTAAGAACAGCTTTAGAATGAGATAATATTCTTCCAGCAGACTTTCATAATAGAGCTGAGACCGGAGCATGTGTAAGTTCACACAGTGCTAGTTAATATATTACTTTATCTAAGGACATATATAGTGAAGCGTCATATGTGTTATAGTGCTTTGTTTGGTTAATTTAGTTGCTTGATAGGCTTAACTTTGTTTCTAATGGCTATAAATCTTAAGGTACATGCGTGAAAGTGTGTGAGTATATTAGTGGGTGTTATATTGCTTATGGGTCTATGAGGACAATTAGGATTTCAAGATGCAGCATCAGCTCTTATAGAGGAGATAATTTTTTTTCATGATCATGCAATAATGATTTTGGTTATGATTATTAGGTTAGTTGGTTACGCAGCTGTTTCGCTTATATTAGGTAGATATACTTGTCGTTCATTAGTAGAAGGTCAGGAGATTGAAACCGTTTGAACTATTGTGCCTGCAGTTATTTTGGTGTTTTTGGCTCTTCCTTCATTACGTTTGCTGTATTTACTTGATGAAATTAGTGATTGTAGATTAACGGTTAAGAGAATTGGACATCAGTGGTACTGAAGCTATGAATATTCAGATTTTTCAAATATTGAGTTTGATTCTTATATGATTCCAACTAATGAGCTTGAAGTTGGAGATTTTCGGCTACTTGAGGTAGACCATCGGGTTGTATTACCAACTCAGACAGATATTCGGGTTCTTGTTACTTCTGCAGATGTAATTCATTCTTGAACTGTTCCTTCTTTAGGTGTAAAAGTAGACGCTATTCCAGGTCGTCTTAATCAGCTGGGGTTTTTTATTAAGCATCCTGGGGTGTTTTATGGGCAGTGCTCGGAGATTTGTGGTGCCAATCATTCTTTTATACCTATTGTAGTAGAAGCTATCCCTTTAGCTAATTTTATGGAGTGAGTTATTAATGTTTCTGACTAGAAGGGATTAGTTAAATCATAATATAAGATTGTCAGTCTTACGTTGCTAGTCAGACTAGTATCTCTTGATGCCTCAGTTATCGCCTTTAAATTGAATTTTGTTATTTATTTTGTTTTGGGTTACTGTTCTTAGTGTTTCTGTTCTTATTTGATGATCAAGAAAAACTATGTTTTTTACAAAAAATTCAAAGTATTCTAGCCTGAAAAAGGAGAATAAATGAAGTTGATAGTTAAGAATGCTTGTTGATATTTTCTCTTCATTTGATGACAATAACCAAGTTTTTATATCATTATACATCTTAATGTGACTCTTTTCCCTTGTAATAATTGTTCTTTTTAGCTCTTCTTTCTGGATAGCACACCCGCGATGAAATACTTTTATTAACTCTTTTAAGGACACTGCTTCTTCCCAGGTATTTCGTTCTTTTGGATTAAATATAGGGGGTTTTGTTAACTTAATTACTGGTTTGTTTTTATTTTTGATTTTAATAAATATATGTGGTTTAATTCCTTATGTTTTTAGAACAACTAGCCATTTAGCAGTTTCCCTAACTTTAGGTTTACCATTATGGCTTACTTTAATTATTTCAGCTGTAGCCTACAACCCAGGATCTGTTGTAGCTGGTCTCTTACCAATAGGAGCACCTGCTCCTCTGAATCCTTTTCTTGTTCTTATTGAGACAGTAAGAATTATAGTTCGGCCTATTACCCTTTCTGTTCGGTTAACAGCTAATATAAGAGCGGGGCATATTGTTTTAACACTAATCGGGAATTATCTAACTGCCGGGCTGTTTGTATCATCACTATTTTCAATCTTTCTCTTATTATTAATTCAAGTGTTCTATACCGTTTTTGAGTTTGGTATTAGCCTTATTCAGGCTTATATTTTTTGTCTTTTAATTACACTTTACTCAGATGAACATCCACATTAGTATTTTATATGTAGTACTAAAAATTAAAGTTACTATTGTAAAAGAATAGTTTATTCATATTTGGGGTATGAGCCCAAAAGCTTAGTGTTTAGCTTATTTTACATTTCTTATTTGTCGGGGAAATTTAATTCCGTTAATAGATCTACAGTCTACCGCCTTCAGCTCAGCCACCAGACAAACACACTGGGAGATGGGGTCCTTCTTCGATTTTGCAGGTCGACGTTTTAAATAAACTACAATGAGCAAGGACTAAAGAATCTTCTTTATTTCAGGCTTTGAAGGCCTGTAGTTTTAATAACTTAAGACCTTATCAGGAGGATAGTGAACCTCTCTTAAGAAATCAAAATTCTTAGTGCCCTAACACCGCTAGATAACGTTGAAATATCTCTTTTAAAATTATTTAAACTTTCTGCTTGGAAGGCAAACGTACTTTTCATACTCAAGAGACTTGTTCTAGATAAATTTTTTCTATACCTTTAGGATGAAAACCTAATGTGCTTTTTACACCTCAAGAACTTTTATAGATGCAATTAGATTACAAATTTTAAATCTAATTTCGGTAACCGTAAATTGATTAGATTAAAGGATTAAAACTTGGCTCTGATTTTAGGTATGGCGTGTACTAAAGGATACACATGGCTTTTTTAGAAAGAGGTGAGGTGGAAGATAAATTATTAAAAGTTAGCGTAAAGTTATAGTGATAAAGTCTTTTTGGATGTTATAGTGAACATGATGTCCTGAAATCCCCATTAACACCAGTGTTGAAGATTAAGAAAAGGGCGAAAGCTTGTATTAGTTTAGTAAATAAAATTTGGTTAATTTGGTGCCAGCATCCGCGGTTAAACCAAGAAATTTAGTCATTCTTTTATGGTAAAAAGACAGTTAAGCAGAAAAATAGAGGATCATTAGATCCTTAGTACAGGAGTAAAATCTAAATACTAAGAGTTATACCTGACATGGTTTATTAAAGGTGCTGAATCTGTGATAGCTTTAAGGGAAACTGGGATTGGATACCCCATTATTTTTAGTTGTAAATTTAGTTAAGACTTACCGGAGTACTACGAATAAAAAAGTTTAAAACTCAAAGGGCTTGGCGGTGTTTTAGACCTCTCAGGGGAACCTGTCTCATAATCGACAATCCACGTTAAACCTAACCTTTTATAGCGATACAGCTTGTATACCGTCGTCGTCAGGTAACTTCTTAAAATATAGTAGTTAGCCCGAGAATCAAGTTAATTAAAACGTCAGATCAAGGTGCAGCCAATAAAAAGGTGAGGATGGGTTACAATTATATATTTGTAAATACGGAAAATACTTGAAACAAAGTATCTTAAAGGAGGACTTGAAAGTAATTCTAATTATATAAACAGGATGAATAAGGCTCTGAAACGTGCACACATCGCCCGTCGCTCTCGTTGAAAAATGAGATAAGTCGTAACATAGTAGGGGTAATGGAAATTGTTCCTAGGCTGAAAGACGTAGTATAAAAAATACATTTCACTTACACTGAAAATATATTTAAGGAATAAATCGTCTTTAAGTTTAATGCTTGCAGCTAAATATCAATAGGGAATTGTAAAATAATTTTATATAAAAAACATTATAAGATTTAGTAAAGGTGATTGAAACTTAATATTATTTGCATGCATATAGTACTGCGAAGGAAAGCATAAAATTGGAAACTAGAAATTTTTAAAATTTGTACCTTTTGCATCATGGCTTAACTAGATTAATTTCTAAATAGAGGATCTCGAAACCTAGTGAGCTATTCTTATTCTGTTTTATAGATCATTATAATGAGTTGGTTGTGGCAAAAACTTCTCAAGAATTAAGAATAGATATGAAATTTTATTCGCACTGGGTGATAGCTAGTTCTTCTCGATGGGTATATTAGTACTTTGGGCTGTAGATCTAATAAAATAAATAAAAATTTATTTTATTTATGATAGCCTAATTAGACTTTTGAGGATAAGCTCGAAAGTTATTAAGATTACATTTAATTTTTTTTGAAATATAAGCTTAGTAATGGTTATTAATATAAGGGATTTTGTTATAATTCATTTCTTAGTTACTAATAGAATTTATTTGTTTATAGTTATAGAGAAGAAATTTTAGTAATTTTATTATAAAATATTTTTATGTTAAGATGAGTATTGTTTTATTTATTTAGTATACTAACAAGTTAAAAGTTGGTATTTTTTGTAGCATTTTAAAGTAAAATCATAAAAAGGAACTCGGCAAATATTGTATTCTGCCTGTTTATCAAAAACATGGCTTCGTGTCAGTGTTAAAATACGAAGTCGGACCTGCCCAGTGAGTTTTAAACGGCCGCGGTACTCTGACCGTGCAAAGGTAGCATAATCATTTGCCTTATAATTGAAGGCTGGAATGAATGGTTTGACAAGAATACACCTGTCTCTTTTAGATTGCTTAGAATTTTATTTTTGGATGAAAAAGTCCAGATATAATTAAAAGACAAGAAGACCCTATCGAGCTTTAGAGGAATTAATAGAGTTAATTTAAACTAATATAAATAAAAAGAAAACTATTAAATACTTTGGTTGGGGCAACCGAGGAGTAAGCAAAGCCTCCTTTAGACATAATAAATCTTGCTTGTGTTGATCCAAAACTTTTGATCAAAGGAATTAGTTACCGTAGGGATAACAGCATTATCTTTTTCAAGAGCCCATATCGAAAAAAAGGTTTGTGACCTCGATGTTGGACCAGAATGTCCTAAAGATGCAGAAGTCTTTAAGGGTTGGTCTGTTCGACCATTAAAATTCTACGTGATCTGAGTTCAGACCGGCGTGAGCCAGGTCAGTTTCTATCTTTATATTTTTTGATTGCACCTAGTACGAAAGGACCGGTGTAATATATTATATATTTTTATTAGATCAAATATAATTTAACTTTAAGATCAAATTAGCAAAGAATTATGCGATTGATTTAGGATCAATAGACATAGGTTAAAATCCTTTATTTGATATAAGTGATAGAGGTGGCAGATTAAGTGCATTAGGTTTAAGCCCTAAAGATAAAGATGAAAATTCTTTCCTTTATAATGTATTTAACAATTATTTCTTGTTTGTTTACTTATGTTTGTATTTTACTAGCGGTCGCTTTTTTTACTCTCCTAGAACGTAAAGGTTTAAGGTATATTCAATTACGAAAGGGGCCTAATAAAGTAGGGATAATAGGCTTACCTCAGCCGATTGCGGATGCTGCTAAGTTATTAACAAAAGAAATTGCCAAGCCAACAAGGGCTAATCGTTCTTTATATTTTGTCGCTCCGGTATTTAGATTTATTTTAGCTTTATTACTATGACAACTTTATCCAGGCTTATATTCTCTGTCTTATTTTAAATGTGGGATTTTATTTTTCTTATGTGTATCTGGTATGAATGTCTATGGAACTCTTTTAGCAGGATGGGCATCTAATTCTAAATATGCTCTTTTAGGAAGTCTTCGTGCAATTGCACAAACTATTTCTTATGAAGTAAGCATGGCTTTAATTTTATTATTTCCTTTATTCTTAGTTGGAAGATTTAGTTTTATTGAAATTAAAGAGGCCCAAGAAATAGTGTGATTTAGACTTCTTATGTTGCCTGTTTCTTTGTTATGATTTACTACCTGTGTTGCAGAGACAAATCGAGCTCCCTTTGATTTTGCAGAAGGAGAGTCTGAGTTAGTGTCTGGCTTTAATATTGAATACGGAGCAGCTGGTTTTGCTTTAATTTTTCTAGCTGAATATGCCAATATCTTAGTTATAAGATTATTTTCGGCTCTTTTGTTTTTTGGCGGAAGGTCTCTTATTGTTTTTGAAAGAGATTTATGTTTTATACTTAAAGTTCTTTTCTTTGCTTTTGCTTTTGTATGGGTACGAGGTAGCTATCCTCGATTCCGTTATGATCTTTTAATAGCTTTAACTTGAAAAGCTTTTCTTCCAGTGGCGTTATGTTCACTTATACTTGTTTCCCTTTTAGGCTTTAGCTTACTTTATTAGCAAACAGGATTGTAGTTTAAATAAAACATTTGCATTGGAAGCTAAAAATCAGGCGAATGCCTGCATCTTGAATGAGCAGATTGTTTATTATTACTTTAACCCTTTCTACCTTGCTTATTTTACCTATAATAAGACAGCCTTTAAGTCTAGGGCTGGTTATTATGATTTCAACATTATTTATATGCATAATTAGTGGTATAACAACCTCCGCGTGGTATGGCTATATTTTGTTTTTAATCTATGTTGGTGGGCTTTTGGTTATATTTGCGTATGTCGCAGCTTTATCGCCTAATGTTTTATTTGGAGGAATGACTCCTCTTTTCAGTCTTATTATCTTTTTTCCCGTGTTACTTGTGTTTCTTTATTTTTATTACTTAAAAGACTCATCTTATCTTAGGTTTTATTCTTCTTTTAGTAAGCTTATGTATTTAAAAGTATATGGAGTTGAACTAATTTCTCCCTATATAATTTCTGTCTTAATTGGATTAGGAACAATCTTACTTATTAATCTAATTGTAGTGGCGAAAATTTGCTACTATCAGCAAGCTTCTTTACGGCCTTTTAAAATATAGGTACTATTTTATGCGAAGACCTTTACGAAAAGTTCATCCAGTTCTTAAGGTTGTAAATGGGGCCTTTGTTGACCTGCCTGCGCCGTCAAACCTGTCTATCTGATGAAATTTTGGTTCTCTATTAGGGCTGTGTTTGGTGATTCAGATTGCAACTGGCCTCTTTTTAGCTATACATTATACTGCACATGTAGACTTAGCTTTTAGATCTGTAATTCATATTAGTCGAGATGTCACTTACGGCTGACTGCTTCGAGCCTTACATGCTAATGGGGCATCTTGATTTTTTATTTGTATTTATTTACACATCGGCCGGGGTATATATTATGGTTCCTATCTTCAGCTTCACACGTGAAATATTGGTGTTATTTTACTTTTTCTTACTATGGCTACAGCATTTCTTGGGTATGTTCTTCCCTGGGGGCAAATATCTTTTTGAGGTGCAACTGTAATTACTAATCTTTTATCAGCTGTCCCATACATTGGAAAAATGTTAGTAGAGTGGGTATGAGGCGGATTTGCAGTAGATAACGCCACTTTAACTCGATTCTTCGCGCTACATTTCCTTCTTCCATTTGCAATCGCTGGATTGGCTATTTTGCATATGTTATTTTTACATGAGACAGGGTCTAACAACCCCTTAGGACTAAATAGGGACGGTGAAAAAATTCCATTTCATTCCTATTACACTTTTAAAGACCTGGTTGGTTTTCTTGTTGTAATTTTTTTATTATCAATGCTGGCTCTATTTTCTCCTCAGCTTTTAACTGATCCCGAAAATTTTATCCCCGCTAATCCATTAGTAACCCCGGTTCATATTCAGCCTGAGTGATATTTCTTATTTGCTTATGCAATCCTTCGATCAATTCCAAATAAATTAGGAGGAGTAATCGGATTAGTTGGTTCAATTTTGGTTTTATTTATTCTTCCGTTTTCCCATCAAGCTAAGTTCCGGTCTATGGCATATTATCCTGCAAATCAAGTTCTTTTTTGAGCATATATTGGGATTTTTTTTGTACTTACCTGAATTGGAAGATGCCCTGTTGAAACACCATATGAGCAAATTGGGCAGGTTTTTACAGCTCTTTATTTTTTATATTTTATTCTTAACCCTTTAGTTCAAAAAAGATGAGACTATATTTTAGACTATTAAAACACTAATTATGGTTGTTCCCTGGGGGCAGTTTGTCTTGAAAACAAACTAAGAGTGTTCGATTCGCTCCGCAACCTTGAATACTTTAGCAACGAGAACGTATAGTTCATCATTGGCTTACAAGACCAATACTTTCATTTAAGCTATCGTTACTATACCCTATCTAAAAGAAATGAGAACATTCCATTTAACTATGTTGAGAACCTTTGGGGTTTTAGTATCACTTCTAACTCTCTCTTTACAATATAAACACTTATTAAGAATTCTTTTAAGACTAGAGGCTGTTACTATAAATTTATTTGTTTTAATATTTTCTATAACAAGGAATATTTCACTAAGCGGTGAAACTTCTTTAATTTTGATTACCTTAGGAGCGTGTGAAGCTAGTTTAGGCCTAGCTATCCTTGTAGCAATTATTCGAGCAGAAGGTAATGATTACGTCTCTAGATTTACTATGCATAAATGTTAGGTATTTTATTAGCAAATTTTCTTGCTTTAACAGTATTTTCGTTAATCGAAAAAAAGTGGTCTTGATATTTAAAATCTTGATCTTTAGCCTTATTAAGAGTGCTTTCCCTAATACACTTATTTAGGCCTTTTTTTTCTTACGAAAAACTAAGATATTTTATAAGATATGATTCAATATCTCTTATGCTAATCTCATTAACTCTATGAATCTCCCTAATAATAATGCTTGCTAGGCAAAGGTCAGTAAAATTAAGAAAAAATAACGATAGTATTTTTTCATTATTAATTATAAGGATAAATCTAATCTTAATATTAACTTTTCTTTGCTCTAATACCTTGCTTTTTTATTTCCTATTTGAAGCATCTTTAATTCCTACCCTAATACTAATTTTAGGCTGAGGATACCAGCCCGAGCGACTACAAGCTGGTATATATATAATAATTTATACTGTAGCTGCTTCATTGCCCCTCTTATTTTGTATTGTCTGAGCAGGACATAAAGTTTTTTGTAGAGAAATATTAATTAGAAGGACTTTACGATTACATGTCATTTTACCTCAGTATATATGGCAATGAAGTTTACTTGGTATTTTAGTTTTCGCAGCTTTTTTGGTAAAGCTTCCTATGTTTTCAGTTCATTTATGACTTCCTAAAGCACATGTAGAAGCCCCAGTGGCTGGTTCTATGGTTTTAGCTGCTATTTTATTAAAACTAGGAGGTTATGGGATCTTACGTTTTTTTCAGTACTTTAATTTCATTCCTTTACACAGCATAGTTATTCTTTTTTCTGTCGCAATGTGAGGGGGTATAATTACTAGAATTATTTGTTTTCGGCAGGTAGATTTAAAATCTTTGATTGCATATTCATCTATTGGTCATATATCTCTTATATTGGCTGGAGCCTTTTCTAACAGATCTTGAGGATGAAGAGGCGCTCTTATTTTAATGCTATCTCACGGGTTTTGCTCTTCAGCTCTTTTTGCTTTAGCTAACTATACTTATGAAAAGACTCAAACACGAAGTCTTCTATTAAATAAAGGAATATTGATATTTTTACCTTCTTTAACTATGTGGTGATTTCTTTTTTGTATTATTAATATGGCTGCTCCTCCAAGAATTAATTTATTAGGAGAAATTATAATTTTTCCTGCTGTCATTTTTTCTTCTTCCTATTGTTTACTTCCTCTTGCTTTCATAAGTTTCTTTTCTGCCTTGTACAGCATATATCTCTTTACTACTATTCATCATGGAGGTAGTCCTAAATTTATTAAGCCATTTATTATAACAAAATCTCCTAGTTTCTTATTATTACTTCTTCACTGAATTCCCGCTAATCTGCTAATTCTAAAAGGAGAGCTTGTTTCTATCTGAGTTTAGTTAAGTTAGTTTATTACAAAACATCAGCCTGTGGATTTGAAGAAAGGAACTAAATTCCTACTTAACCATGAATAACTTAAAAGCCTCTTCAATTAGTTCAATTTTTCTTATTATATATAGGGTTGTTCTATTTCCTATAACTCTTACCTTCTTTTTAACTTCTAGTAGAATTATTTTAGAATGATCTATCTCACAAGCAAGATCTTGCTATTTAACATTTATCTTTATTTTAGATTCAGTTAGTCTAAGATTTAGAAATATTGTCTGTTTAATTTCGGGATGTGTTATAATATTCTCTTCTAGCTATATAGCTCATGATCCCTTTTTAAAGCGGTTTACTTGATTAGTTATATTATTTGTTCTTTCTATAAATCTTCTAGTTTTTATTCCAAGGCTACCAGCTTTGCTGTTAGGGTGAGACGGCTTAGGTATTGTTTCTTTTGCTTTAGTAATTTACTATCAAAATATAAAATCTTTAGGGGCCGGTATAATTACTGTGTTAGCCAACCGTATTGGTGATGTTATAATTCTGATCTCAATTGGGCTCTTGGTCCTACAAGGACACTGGCTAATTACTTCTATTTGAGACTTCCACCTAAAAATGTGGCTTTCCCTAACTATTACTATTGCAGCGATAACAAAAAGAGCTCAAATCCCGTTTTCAAGGTGGTTACCAGCAGCTATGGCCGCTCCGACACCAGTCTCTGCTTTAGTCCACTCGTCTACCCTAGTAACAGCTGGGGTTTACCTGTTAATTCGGTTTTTTCCCTTTTTAGATAGCTTTTATGGGTTTAAGATTGGTCTATTATTTGTTTCTGTATTAACACTCTTAATAGCTGGGATTGGAGCAAACTGCGAAAATGACTTGAAAAAAATTATTGCTCTCTCTACCCTAAGCCAGCTAGGGGTTATAATAATAAGCTTAGCAATGTCAATACCGTTTTTAGCGCTCTTTCATTTATATACACATGCTCTGTTTAAAGCTTTGTTGTTTCTGTGTGCCGGTATAATTATCCATAATAGTGCTAATAATCAAGATATTCGTTATATAGGATCTCTGTTTTCTCAGCTTCCTTTAACTGTAACCTGTATAAATGTTGCTAATCTTTCCTTATGTGGAGCTCCCTTTTTAAGCGGATTTTACTCTAAGGACCTTATTTTAGAGCTATCTCTTTCTAGGCCTGTTAGCTTTGTTATAGTCTTATTAATATTTTTAGCAACCGGAATAACTAGAGCCTACTCAATACGACTTTCTGCTTCTTGTTTATGAAGCCCATTTAAAGGAAACTCATATCATGCTAAACAAGACCTAGATCCGTATGTAAACTGAGCTATTACTATTTTAACCCTAGCAGCCGTATCAAGAGGTCTTTTTTTCCAGTTAGTTTTTATCCCCTTTTCTTCTTCTCTATTTATCTTGCCATTTCACCTGAAAATGCTTACAAGGTTTGTAATTATTTCAGGGCTTTTTTTCGCATTTATTTTATGGGATGATACTCGAGAACAAAAAAAGATAGATAAAACAAAATTCTTTTTTTCAACTATATGATTTCTTGCCCCAATCTCAGCTCAGCCGCTGACTAAGCTATCAATAAAGATAGGAACAAACATAATAAAATCAGTAGACATAGGATGGCTTGAAATTGTAGGGGGACAAGGAGCTTTTTTTATGGCCTCAAATTTTTCTCTAACAAATCAAAAAGTACAGATAAAATCTTTTAATTTTTTTGTAATACTCTCCCTACTAAGAATCTTATTTCTACTACAGTCAATTATGTATTAACTTTGATAGCTTAAATAAGAGCATAGCACTGAAGATGCTAAGGTAACAACTTTGTTTCAAGGTAATAGTATTGGTGCCTTTTTCGCTAACGAGCTAAAAATCGATCACTTTTGGTCAAAAAGTGACAATTACCCCTAAAATTCCGACCTTTATTCGCGATCCTCCCTTAAAATGCACCAAAAAAAGAATAGGAAATTTTGCGATTTTTGTCACGTTTTTTTGGGTACTTTTTTTCTCTGCCTATTTTCCTATTCTTTTTTTGGTGCATTTTAAGGGAGGATCGCGAATAAAGGTCGGAATTTTAGGGGTAATTGTCACTTTTTGACCAAAAGTGATCGATTTAGTTATTTTTGGTCTAATATATTGTTGGTTTTTAAGTAATCAGGTGGATGTTAAGATATGGCACGAAATCCATTTCATTTGGTTGAATTTAGACCATGGCCGTTAACAGGTTCAATGGGGGCTCTTTTTCTTACTTCAGGCTTAGCTGGGTGATTTCACGGCTACGGGTTTGTAAGGGCTGGAATAGGTTTGTTATTAATTGGAATTACCATAATTCAGTGATGACGGGATGTTATTCGAGAAGCCACTTTTCAGGGGTATCATAGTATTAAAGTTTCGAAGGGACTTCGGTGAGGAATGATTCTTTTTATTGTATCAGAAGTCTGTTTCTTTTTCGCTTTTTTTTGGGCTTATTTTCATAGAAGCTTGGCTCCGAGAACAGAATTAGGATCGTGTTGACCTCCTGCAGGAATTGTACCTTTAAATCCTTTTGAAGTTCCACTTCTTAATACCGGGGTGTTGTTAGCTTCTGGAGTTACTGTAACGTGGGCTCATCATAGTTTGATGGAAGGGGACGGACCTGGAGGATTACAAGGCCTTATTGCAACTGTGATTTTGGGGATTTATTTTACTTTTTTACAGGCTGGAGAGTACTATGAGGCTTCATTTACTATTGCAGACGGTGCTTATGGCTCTAGTTTTTTTGTGGCAACCGGATTTCATGGTTTGCATGTGCTTATTGGAAGTACATTTCTTTTGGTTTGTTTGGTTCGGGTTTGACTTCAACACTTTTCTACTGGTCATCATTTTGGATTTGAAGCAGCTGCTTGGTATTGACATTTTGTTGATGTAGTGTGGCTATTTTTATACCTTTCAATCTATTGGTGAGGGTGTTAAGGATGTAGATTCTTAATAATAATGTTATTTCTAGGTGACTGAGTTAAAGTGCTAGACTTTTAATCTAGAGACAGCATGTAATAAATGTGCTCCTAGAAGGTATAGACATAAAGGTTGTGACTTGGTACTTTAAATTAAAAGATCTGGCTTGCATTCAGATGATAAGCTTTTATGCTTCCGGGTCAGTGTGTGTAGGAAGCGAGAAATTTGCATCTGGCTTCGGACCAGACTTTGGGGGTGTGAGTCCCTTTCTATACTTAAAAATATTAAATGAAAGCCAAAAGAGAGGCGCCTAGCTGTTAATTAGGAGACTGTAGTGTATAAATTACTCATTTAGAGTTAGAGTGGTAGTACCACGCCGGATGAACGGAAATCATTGATGTTGATTAATATGGGATCGGGAAAGTATCTCTGGTGCTATAATAATGATGAGTAGATTTTATAGAAGTGTTTTAGCTTTAGTTATTTCTGTTGTAGTAATGGCCTTAGGCTGAATTTTATCTAAACGAGCAAATGAGGATCGGGAAAAGAGGTCTCCTTTTGAGTGTGGTTTTGATCCGGTTAAGTCAGCTCGTTTGCCCTTTTCTTTACGTTTCTTTTTGTTAGCGATTATTTTTCTTATTTTTGATATTGAAATTGTTTTGCTTTTCCCAATTTTAGTTAGGGTTAGAGGTGAGATATCAATCGGGTTAATTTTAGGGTTATTTGTTTTTTTGTTAATCCTTGTTGTCGGGCTTTTTCATGAGTGAAATGAGGGGTCATTAGATTGGGCTAAATAGAAAGTTATAGAAGAGACTTGGAGTGAAGCAGGGCTGCTAACTTTGCTTCGGGTAATTCGATTATATCCCTCTTCTTATGTTTTCAAATCTTCCGTTTGGGTTAATATTTTTGTTTGTAATAGGGTTTGGGACTATGATGTCTCTTTCTTCTGTGCATTGGTTAGGGATTTGAGCGGGTTTAGAAATGAATTTGATTGGGTTTTTGCCAATATTGATTTATCAGAAAAAGATTTCTGAGAGAGAGTCTGCTGTTAAATATTTTATTGTTCAGGCATTAGGGTCTAGTTTATTGATTTTTGGAAGTCTTTTAAGATTTAATACTTCTTTTGAATGGGATACAGTTTCGGTAATGGGTGGTAGTACTCTTGGTCTTTGTGCTTTAGTGAGAGGATTGTCTGTAAAACTTGGGGTGTTTCCCTTTCATTATTGGGTACCTAGGGTAATAGCTGGTCTGTCATGGTTTTCTTGCATGTTATTAGCAACCTGACAGAAGTTGGCTCCGCTATTTTTACTTCTTTCTTTGTGCGAATTAAGTGAGATGAAAGAGTTACTTGTTTTGTTTTGTGTTATAAGTGCAGGAAGGGCTTTAGTTGGTGGTATTGGAGGATTAAATCAGACACAAATTCGGGCACTTCTTGCCTATTCATCTATTGGTCATTTAGGATGAATGCTCTTCGCTATGCTGCATAGGGAATGGTGTATAAAATTATATTTATTTGTTTATCTAAGTATTACTGCATCTCTATTTATGAGTTTATGGTTAAAGGATTCTAGAGCTATAAAAGATGTTAGTAGGTTAAAGCATTTTAAAGCCTATCATTTGGTAATTATACTGCTCTTACTCTCTCTTTCTGGGTTACCTCCGCTTTTAGGCTTTGTTTCTAAGTGATTGGTGATTTATATTGGTAGAAGGGGGCCGTTTTTATTTGTTGTTTTTTTGCTTATTTTAGGATCTCTTATAAGGTTATTTTATTATTTAAGGTTGTTTTTTTCCTTTTTCTTAAATTCTTTTAAAAATAATGATAGGGAGTTAGATATTATTACTAGAAAAAGAGTCATCATTGTGATTTCTGTGTTAAATGTGGTTGGAGGGGTATTGATTTTATTAAGAAATTTTATGGGAGTTATATA